CCCCGACGGCTATGTCATTATGCCCCTTGAAGCATATATGCGATAAATAGACTTCTGTAACCATGTCATATTTACTTGCTTTAACAGAACCTCTCTCTAAAAGAAATGGAATGGCACATTCCACTAAAAAATCTTTTTTTTCACGAGGTATAACTAGCAATTCCTATTTAGCTGTTACGGAATCGACCATGGATCAATTCCCCCTTCATTTGGGGATATTGAATACACCCATAATTCTGAGCTCCATGTTACTCCTTCCAAGAACCATGTCAGAGTCGGGGGCATCCCAATCAGATTGAATGGGATGACAGTTTAGTAGTGCAAATCTGTAAAATGCGAATTTCGATCAAATCACACATCGCAGTATACTAGGCCTTCTAATTCCTTAAGGGGCTTATCTAAAAGATTCGCGATATAACTAGGAAGTCGTTTCAAATACCACACATGAGTTACTGGACATGCGAGTTTGATGTATCCCATTTGATATCTTCGTATCCGAGAATCCACAAATTCCACCCCGCATTCTTCACAAAATTTCGGGTCCTCTTTTTCCGCTCCGATCACTCGATAATTTCCACAAGCACAAATTCCACTTTTTATGGGTCCAGAGATTCTTTCACAAAACAATCCATCTTTTTCCGGTTTATTGGTTTTATAATGAAAAGTATAGGGCTTTGTCACCTCTCCAACTATCTCCCCATTTGGTAGGATTTTGTTGGCCCAAGCCCTTATTTGTTGAGGAGACACTAATCCAATTCGAAGTTGTTGATGTTTATACCGGTCGATCATAGAATAGAAATTCTGATTCATTCGGATCAAACTTCCTTCCGATTAATCTGAAAATTCTTCTCAGATACAAGGAAATGGTTCAGTTCCAGAGCCAAAGATCGTAGTTCTCGAACGAGCAATCGAAAAGATTCTGGGGCATCCTCAGGATTAGGTACTGTTCCTCCAATGATCGTAGCACCAAGTAATTCTTGACGAGCTCTAATATGATCAGATTTATAAGTAAGCATCTCTTGTAAAATATGAGCAACACCAAATCCCTCTAGAGCCCAAACTTCCATTTCCCCTACTCGTTGCCCCCCTTGCTTGGCCCTTCCTCTAAGGGGTTGTTGTGTAACAAGTGCGTAATGCCCACTCGAACGTCCATGGATTTTATCATCAACTTGATGAATTAATTTTAGGATATAGGACTTGCCTATTAGAACAGGTTGTTCAAAAGGATCTCCTGTTCTTCCATCAAATATTCTGCTTTTTCCCGGAAACTCGGGTTCAAATACCCATGGGTTTTTTGTTTGCTTACCGGCTTCATATAATTCGGAAAACACTAGTTTTCTCGAAGCCTCTTGCTCATATCTCTCATCAAAAGGTGCTATTCTATAATGTCTCTTTAGTAGATCCCCTGCTAACCCCAGCGAACATTCAAATATCTGTCCTACATTCATTCGTGAGGGTACTCCTAATGGATTGAAGACCATATCAACCGGTGTTCCATCTTGCAAGTAGGGCATATCTTGTCTAGACAAAATTTTAGAAATGATACCTTTATTCCCATGTCTTCCAGCTACTTTATCACCCACTTTGATTTCACGTTTCTGTAAAATATATACACGAATCTTTTCTGGATTATAGCTGGAACCCGCCTTTTTCTGGATCCATCTCACATCAATAACTCGACCTCTTCCGCCTATAGGTAGTTTTAGAGAAGTTTCTTTTGAAGTGGATACCTGAATGCCAAGTATGGCTCGTAATAATCTATCCTCGGGGGCATACGAGGATTCGTTCGCTATCTGAGGTGTTAATTTACCTATTAAAATATCGCCGGTTTCTATCCAAGATCCCAGCATTATAATTCCATTTCTGTCTAAATTTCGGAGTAAATGAGCCTCTAAATGGGGTATTTCCTTAGTAATTCTTTCGGGACCTTGACTTGTCACATGAGTCTGAATTTCATATTTCCGTATGTGAAAAGAAGTATAAATATCTTCACACACCAGCCGTTCGCTAATTAGTACTGCGTCTTCAAAATTGTAACCTTCCCACGGCATATAAGCTACTAATACGTTTTTTCCTAAAGCGAGTTCCCCACCAACTGTAGCCGCCCCATCCGCTAAAATTTGCCCCTTTTTAATGCATTTACTCTGCTGAACCTGAGGTTTTTGATGCATACAAGTATTTTTATTGGAACGTTGATACATAACTAATGGAATGTTTATAGTGTCCCCATTACTTGATAAAATGATCTTGTGAGTATCAGTATAAATGATCTTTCCTTCACGTTCAGCTATAACAGATACCCCCGAATCTAGAGCCGTTTGACGTTCCAGCCCAGTTCCAACAATGCACTTCTCGGATCGAGAAAGAGGAACTGCTTGGCGCTGCATATTAGAACTCATTAAAGCCCGATTCGCATCATTATGCTCGATAAACGGAATGAGGGAAGCTCCAATAGAAAAATATTGGAAAGGAAAAATACTTCTAAAACGAATCTGTTCCCATGCAATAGTCAAAAATTCTTGACGGTATCGAGCCGGAACAACTTGTTCTTCTTGAACACCCCGATTCAAGGCCAAAGAATTTCCTGCGGCTACCATATAATATTCATCTCTATTTGGTGATAAATAAATTATCTGTGCCTCTTTTGATCTCTCAGACATTTCATAAAGCGGACTCTCTATAGATCCCCAAGGACCAATCCTCACATGAATAGCTAAAGATCCAATAAGTCCAACATTGATTCCTTCAGACGTGTCAATTGGGCAAATACGCCCATAGTGGCTCGGGTGGATATCTCGTATCCGAAAGCTAGCAGTTCGTCCCGTCAATCCTCCAGGACCCAAATAACTCAATTTTCGCCCATGAACAATTTGTGTCAATGGATTAGTTCGATCCAAAACTTGAGATAAAGGGTGTAGGCCAAAAAAGGATTCATAAGTGGTTGTTAATGAAGTTGAAGTTACCAAATTTTGAGGAGTCGGTATCAATTTATGTCGGATTGCTCCACATATAGTTCCTCGAATCGAATTTTCTAAACGAACAAGAGCCAATCCGAATTGATCTTGTAACAGATCTGCTACAGAGCGAATACGTTTATTTTTCAAGTGATTCATATCGTCAAATGTACCCATTCCAAATTTAATTCCGACCAAATGATCCGCAGCAGCCAATAGATCTCGTGGTAACAAAAATGTATTGTTCTGAGGTATATCAAGATTAAGTCTCCGGTTCATATTTCGTCGACCAATCCTTCCTAATTCACATCTTTGTTGAAAAAATTTCTTTTGTAATTCCTTACATAAGGACTCAGAAAATACCGGATCCCCACCGACACAAGCAAATTGTTGATAAAACTCCAAAATGGCATTTTCTTTTGATCCAATCTTTTTTTTCTCCTTATCATTCGAGAAAGACAAGAAAATTTCAGGGTAACAAACATTATCTAGAATTTCTCTTAGATTTGAACCCATAGCTGATGATAAAACTAGAATAGATATTTTTTGTTTCCTACTTACACGTGCCCATATCCTTGTTCTTCTATCAATTTCTAATTCCGATCTTCCTCCCCAATCTGATATTATAGTGCTGGTATAGACAGAATTTCCGTTATGATCCAATTCTGAACGATAATAAATACCGGGACTTTGCAATATTTGATTAATCACAATTCTGTATATTCCATTTACTATAGAGGTTCCCAGGGAATTCATTAGAGGAATGTTTCCAATAAAAACAGTTTGTTGTTGCATATCCCTACCGGTTTTCCAAATTACTCCCGCAGGGACATATAATTCAGAAGAATATGTGAGTGATTCATACACAGCATCTCTTTCCTTTATCAGGGGCTCCACCAATTGATACCTTTCCACAAATAATTGAAATTCCATTTCTTGATCTCTATCTTCCATTTTTGGAAACTTATGAAATTCTTCCGTCAAACCTTGATTAATGAACCTACAAAATCCCTCAAATTGTATCTGACTAAATCCAGGTATTGTGGACATTCCCTCATTTCCATTCCGAAGCATCTTAATCTTAAGTTTCCTATTTCTTTTTATTGAAAAAATTCAATTATTGATTCACTATTCATCGAACCATATGGATCGACCTAGCAATAATAGAATGTATATTCTGTTTACTGAATCACATAAAATTTTAGTCAACTCCATATATCTATTTCAAACGTATGAACGGGGACGGGACGGCGGAATAAAGAACATTTTGGGCGCAAGTTCAAATTTTCGAAATTCTAAATAAATTGAGAAAATATTTCTGAAAAAAAAAATTCTGTTACTTACACTTATGGAGCCTTGTATAGAATATCAAAATTGATCCAACTTCTACCTAACGTATTAGTATGATATTACGATCCGACGGGATACCCCAAAAAGGAATGATTGAGATTGAATCTTCTCTATATATCTATATAAATGAGATAAAGACAGAATAATCAGAAGTAGTATAGAGTTTCCCCTTTTTTAACACAAAAAATGAAATTTCATGTTCAAAAAAGAATTGGCGGATTTTTTTTGGTAGTGAGGGAAATTTATAGAATACGCTTGAATTGCGTAACTTAATATAAATATACTAAAAATAGTATTGTATTTATTAAGTACATGTTGATACGGCTATCTATCCATATATCACATCCTTTCTTGCAATTTCTGGGGCAACATTAACATGGATCACACTCCACCAAAATTTGTATTTTCTATTCAATATTTCAATCTATTTTTTCAATTAAAAATTGAAACATGAGAATTCTCTCTAGGGATATGTACATAAGAGAGAGACCCGTCTCGGTATCTGGGTAACAATTTGTGTTTTGGGGTTTACATATACACATATATGTTGTTATAATTGAAATTGAAAAGTCTTTTTTATTGAAAAAAACCGAGATTAGTCATAAATCGGTTATAAATAAATTTGCTTTTCTTTTTCCATTCAAGGAAATAAAATTTGATCTCCGATAAAAATTGAAGAACCATTCACTAATTTCAATTTAAAGATTAATTTAAAGTAAATTGTTAATGGTTCCAATTTGCCCTGCATTTTTCAGTCTGTCGCCAGAATTTGACTCTCAATAGAAAAGAAACGAGAAGAGAAATTTTTAAATGATGTATATATATTTTCTATTTTGAGATATAATAAATCGAAGAAAATAATAGAAACCAGATCCACAAAAAAAAGGAATTTGTTTTTAAGTACAACGGGATTCAAGATAAAAAAAAAGAGTTAGTATTAGAAATAGAATATAGATAATATTTTTATCCATTTTATTTTGGATCGAATTTGGCGGCATGGCCAAGTGGTAAGGCGGGGGACTGCAAATCCTTTATCCCCAGTTCAAATCCGGGTGTCGCCTGATCAACAAAAGATTTTGGATTTCTTATTCTGCCGATCTAATTCGATGAATTATTGCTCCGCAAGAAGCGTAGGCAAAGAACTAAGTGGGCGTGTCAATATCAATACTTGATTTTTAGAAACTATAGCATAGGTTTTAGAAAAGACTGTAACTTTTTTTCTTAAAATCTGAGTCTAGCCCAATGTTGGATATTAAATTAGATTGGATACAATGATGGGAAATAAATTTAGGGCTTGTGGAAAGGCACGAAGATACTTTGTATTTAAACTCACGAAAGGCTATGAGTGCTCAGACATACAATCAGAATAGTTAGTCAACTCTTATAGTATAGAGTAAAGATAAAAATGAAAAAAAAAGAATATATGTATGTAGTAATAGTGGCAGTGGGTTCTACCGATTCTTTCATAGAAAGACAGTAAGCTTAGATCAAATAAGGTATCTGATATATAGTTATCTATAGAAAAGGCGCGTGTATCATCTTGTACTTAATACTTCCTGATTCTACCGGAAATCCTAAAATATTGAACTTGTTGCAAATGTATTCATTGAATTAATTTGGTTCATCAATAGTCTTAAGTCAGAATCCTATTTTGACTCTGTGCCATTGATTCCACTATGATTATTAAATAATAATGGAATAATTCCTTCATAGAAATAGGGGACATAATTCACATGGATATAGTAAGTCTTGCTTGGGCTGCTTTAATGGTCGTCTTTACATTTTCCCTTTCACTTGTAGTATGGGGAAGGAGTGGACTCTAGTGCTGTGGGCACTACAAATACTAAATTGAGTAATCGATTGCTCAATCGAACTGTATCAATTCTTTATTGATCGTTTTGCGAAGCCTTACCTTACTTAAAAAAAAGTCTTCAAAATTGTACTGGACTAGAGTAATAAATCATTATCATAATTGTATTTTGAAACTAAAATCTACGCATAATAGGAGATTCTTTCCAACCTAATTTTGACTAAATAGTCTATATTTTTTTTCTAAAAGAAAAGCCGTTCTGTTATTGTTATTATGACACTATATATTTTCTTTCCACTGTAAGCGAAACGATTAGTGCATTTGTTTTAAACTTCTAGAAATTATAATTTTTTGACTCATCTCATGTTTTGTTTAAACATGAAAAACGGCCAAGTTTACTCTAACCCCTTTTCCAAATCCGAAGAAGTTATCATATAACTCCGCGAATCATCCATTAATTGTTCAATCAATGACTTCTTGAGATGAAAAAAAAGAAATAGAATTAGAGTTTTATCTTATCTATATGTACATCTGATATATACATATTGAAATTTTATCTATATGAAGCCCATATTAATATTAGTATACAATACTAGCTAGTGTGGTAGAAAGAACTATAATATATAGTTCTTTCTACCACACTAGCTTAGATAGTTAATAAGCTACTTCTATTCTGATTCCAGCTCAGCGCAATCATTTCATTTAAGACTTGACTTATTTATATTCTATTTTTCTTTCATTTCTTGAATCATTGAATTGAACTGCTAAGAACCGATAATTCAAGTTTCATTCAAATTAATCATTTTGGCTAACTGTTTTTACATAGATGATAAGTAAAAAAGCAGTAGGAATTAGAATAAACAATGCAGTAGCAATAAGTGCGAGAATATTGACTTCCATAATCTAATCTTTTTTTTTCGCAATAACTTAACTCGGGATCTAATCCCATAGAGATGATAAATTTGATTCCTGTAAATTCAATGGGATGAATTGTATCCTGATGATACTGAATCAGATCAATATTATGAATAACAATTTCTGATCTATCAAATCAATTTCTCGTTGAGAATTGAATAGTATAACATAGAGAGATCTTTTATCCATACAAAAAACCATTTTTGATTAGATCAGAAATACCTATCATTAGGTTTTCATCCTTTTTCCACTTGTTCTTTTCTATAACCTATCATCTTATCTTCCTTATACAATTCTTCTACTTATACATATACATAGAATTTTGTATATAGAATTATAAGGTATTATATAACCGGTATTCTCTAGGGCATACAGAAAGCCAAACAAGTATAAGTGAGATGTAAAAAAGGTAAGGTTAAGTCTAAAAAATCGACTATTCAAGCTTTACCTTTACTAAGAATAAGAAAAGAAAGAAGCCTTGCTTGGTTTTGTTGATCTTTTATTTTATGTTATTAGTATACTCTTTGTTGGATTGGAGTTGGAACGTATACATCAAAAATGAAATAGAAAATTGGAATGAGAATGAAATAAATTGTTTCAAATCAGTAGTCATAATTGGGGCTAAAAAAAAATCAAAATTGAGATTTAGAAAAGATGTGCTTTAACCTGAAAAGTACTTCACCGGAGAATTAAATTCTATTAAGATTAAGTTCATTGTGTATCATATAATAAACGAAGATATTTTGTGTCTGTACCCCCCCCAAAATATGGGTACTCTATTCCATTTCATTGATCAAGAACAGAATGATTGAAAAAAAAATGGTATCTCTTAAACTTTAAATCCTGAATATAGCAATAGTACCAATTGTACTAAATCTACATATACATATGTTTTTCCCTTATCAATTAGTACTGGGGGAAGAAAGGGAACTTCCCATATTTATCTGATGAGACATGCGAAACAAAAGAAATAATTTCCGCGGCGGGAATTTGTTTGATTCTATTTTGCTCCTCGTCTTCCCTTTCGCAAAAATAGAGAAATGAATTTCTCAATTCATTAGATCCTAGTTCGGGACTGACGGGGCTCGAACCCGCAGCTTCCGCCTTGACAGGGCGGTGCTCTGACCAATTGAACTACAATCCCGGCGAGGTGTATACATATACTAGAGTGAGACGGATTATTAGTAACTAGTGATTATTTTTTTTATTGTTAAATATAAATAATCAATCTTTCAATGAGATGAGAAAAAAAATAGATAGAGAAAAATTTTTCTTTATTTCTCTACGAAGCAGGCATTACCCTTTCTTTTCTGTAGGATAAATTAATTATATCCTACTCATGGGGCGGTGAATTCTTGGGCCGAGCTGGATTTGAACCAGCGTAGACAGTCGTCAACGAATTTACAGTCCGTCCCCATTAACCGCTCGGGCATCGACCCAGGAAGAATTCTTTCTATGCTTATTGATAATCCATGATCGTAGTACCCTACCCCCAGGGGAAGTCGAATCCCCGCTGCCTCCTTGAAAGAGAGATGTCCTGAACCACTAGACGATGGGGGCATATCCGCCCGACCGTCATCATACTATAATGATAGTATGAATAGTTTTTTGGAATTGTCAATATAATCTAATGGTATGGCTAGATTCGAATAGTATTTTTATATTCTGATTCTGTAGGATTTGAATTGAACGTTTTTTTTTTTTCTTCCATTTTAACTCATTGCTTCGTTTCTTGTTCAGATGAAATATGCCTATCACTATCTCACATTAAGTCAGAAAATTCAAAAACGAGAAAAATTGTACCCCTTTTCTAGGTAAATCGAATTTCTTTTTCCATTATTTCCATTACGAGTCTACTGCATATATAATGTAGTAGACTCGTAATGGAAAATGGTTAAGTCATGAATTGAACAGGCCCTTTTAACTCAGTGGTAGAGTAACGCCATGGTAAGGCGTAAGTCATCGGTTCAAATCCGATAAAGGGCTTTTTCATGAAACTCGAGTGTTTGTCTTCGTTTTTCATCGGAGAATACAGATATTTTTGATAGTAAAAAAAAGGCAAACACCATTGTAATATTTATAATATAATGAGTTCTTATTATTTAAGTTTTAGTTCTAATTAAAAAGTTGAACATTTAATCATTATTATACTGACTAATTGAACTTAGTGGGTGGGGGTTCTACCCTGTAGTGACATAATAATCCTCTTTATATCTTATTATTTTTTATTTAAATAGTCCAGGAGACATAACATAAATATTCGAGATATCCAACCCCTATTTGTTAATCACAAACCAAAATATTCCTACTTCCCTATTGTTCCTACCAAACCTACCATAAAAATTATAACTAAAAAAAAGTAAGTGGACCTGACCCATTGAATCATGACTATATCGGGTATTCTGATATTTAAATTCGATATATATTAAATTGTAGAAAGTGGGTTTTTTATTTCCTTTTTTAGTTTATTAGATCACAAAAGACAAGAATTTGTCGATATTTATGATTTGATTTTCGTGTTAATGGGCGCTCTATAGGAATAAATCGCTATTCTTTTACGATACATTATAGTCTTTTCCGATACATATAATATATATAAAATATATATATATAAAATATATTTCGAAAATCCATTTTTCAATATCTTTCCTTGATTTCAAAATCTGATTCCAATATTGTTTTGTTGTTTTGGTTCAGCTTGAACTCATGGATTTACCTAGGTCGGTTTATGAACCAATAGAAAATAAAAAAGAATTCTTCTTTTTTTTTTCGAAACCCATTGTATTCTAAAGGGCATGGAACGACGAATCGTCCATACATAATTAAACTATCGCATGCCCTGAAAATGAGATGACGTGTTCGGAAATGGTTGAAGTAGTTGAATAGGAGGATCACTATGACTATAGCTCTTGGTAAAATTGCCAAAGAAGAAAATGATTTGTTTGATATTATGGATGACTGGTTACGGAGG